CTATCGAATTTTAATATCAGAATAGTGAATAGAATTATGGTGCAATGGGTTAGGTCCACTTACTTTTTCTTTTGTTGATTTCTAATCGATTTAATTGGAATAATCGAAAATAGGAAAGTAATGAAAATATTTTATTCAAGGAGACGACTTATCCATATTTATTTTTATTATAATTTAATTTATTTTTATTATAATTTATAATATTAAATAATAAGCAAATTTATAACTATACTCTAATTTAACTCTAATTTATTAGTATGTTATCATTTATATAATGATAAAAAATTATACGTATATTACATTATATAATTTGTTACTTTGATTTATTACAAATATCCACAATAACTTTATTCCTAATTCAAATAGGAATACTACCGCCGGATTTTTTTTATTTATGAAAAAACCAAAGCCCCTTATCGGATTTGAACCGATGACTTACGCCTTACCATGGCGTTACTCTACCACTGAGTTAAAAGGGCTCGTTTGATTCAATTCCTGAATAAAGTCACTAGTCACTATGAGTTTAGTATATAGACTTATTATAATATATGTACATATAAGACTATATCTTATATGTATAGCGATTCGTTCAGAAATGAAAAATTTGACTTGTCTGTTAAATAAAATTCTAGGGGAGGATATACTAGTGAATATAGTTAAAATAAAATGGTTTATTGATATTGGATTTGATAAATAGCAATACAATGACAATGGATTTTTTCCGATTGTAATTGACATCATAACGAAATTGATTGGATTGATACACGTACCTACTAATTTAACCGGGATCCAACATATTTCATTGAATGATTGATAAAGAAATTTGGCGCAGCCTCTGAACTAAATTATGAACTAAATTATTGGCGGAAAAAAATGCTATAGAATCGTGAAAGATGGAAAGATCCTCTGTCTCGAGTCATACCATCCCATTATATTGACAATTTTTAAAATTGTGCATACTATCAGCATAGTATCCTGGCGGTCGTTCAAGTATGATATGCCCCCATCGTCTAGCGGTCCAGGACATCTCTCTTTCAAGGAGGCAGCGGGGATTCGACTTCCCCTGGGGGTAGGGTACTACGAAAGGAAGTTGATCATGGATTATCAATAAGCCTGGAATTTATTCTTCCTGGGTCGATGCCCGAGCGGTTAATGGGGACGGACTGTAAATTCGTTGGCAATATGTCTACGCTGGTTCAAATCCAGCTCGGCCCAAAAATCTGCCGATCTACCACGAAATGGTATCATCTAACCCATTTTGTGCTCTCCAGAAATGCCCGATCCCCCAATATGTAAGAGAAATTTTCTTCTCTGCTATATCTATAGCACTATTTATTTACTCTATTTTTCCAACAAATTAGGATCTTGATAATGATCTAAATTCATATCTTGATAATGATCTAGATTCATATCAGGATCTGTAAGTATAAAATACAATCGAAGGAAAGGGATAAAGAAAAAAACCTTTTCATTGAAAAAGTAATTATCCCATTTATTTGGCAATAACGAAAGGATTACTAGTAATCCAGGTCAGTCTCACTAAAGCGCATACCAATATGAGTATTATATATATCACTCGCGGCTCTGTTACAACACGCCAATTTGAATCTAAATGCAAAATTGAAGGGGTTAGAATAAAATAATAAAAATATGTATACATAATACTTTATACTTTATTTTATTATTGTATTTACTTGGGATTGTAGTTCAATTGGTCAGAGCACCGCCCTGTCAAGGCGGAAGCTGCGGGTTCGAGCCCCGTCAGTCCCGACGGATCCAATAAAAAAAAATATATAAACTCCGCTCTCTATTTTTTGTGAAAGTAAGTCGAATTTCGTTCCCAACAGCAATCCCTCTTCTTTATTTTTTTTTTTTTTTAGGGGTTGCCTTGAAAGAACAAACTTTATTTATTTTTATATAAAAATAAATAATAATAATTAATTTATAGTTAATTTGTTATAGTTAATTTGATGGAATATTAGATTTTTTATACCGAAACCTGTACTCGTATTTATCATCCTTCTTTTGTTTTCCAAGGAGATTAGATTCGATCAGTAAAAAAAGAAGTTTCGAACTTAACTCCTTCCTCTTTTTTTTTATTTATCGTCTATTGTTTGTTGGGGGTTGTTTAGAATCAATGGTACGTGTAAGGGCGGTTCAATGATACTTCATCAGATGGTTGTACAAACAGGGCTGTAGGTTATATAAAAGAAAGAATAAAAAATAATGATAAAAAAAAAAGGAAAATTATTGGTTGGATCAGGAATAAAATTTGGAGTTCCGTATGGATAAAAGATCGTCCTATGTTATACTATTCAATTCTTGACGATGAGTTGATTTGATAGTGCAGATATTGTTATTCATGATATTGATGGATCCGATTCGATATCATCGAGATGTAATTCATCCCATTGAATTTACAAGCGAAAGATTTATTATCTCTATGGGATTAACTCCCGAGTTATTGCGAATTAAATTAAAGAAAAACGAAACAATGAGATTATGGAAGTAAATATTCTCGCATTTATTGCTACTGCACTGTTTATTCTAGTTCCTACCGCTTTTTTACTTATAATATACGTCAAAACAGTCAGCCAAGGTGATTAATTTGAATTAATCTGGACTTTTTAGTTCTTATCAATAATTGAAGAGAAGAAAGGGATTCAAATTTCGCGTCTTAAATGAACGGGGCAGACTAGAATTCGCCGTATTCTATGAAATAAATACGATAGTATGGTAGAAAGATTCAGATATTTCTTTCTACCATACTATCTACTTTTCTACCATACTATCTACTATTGTTATTGTAGTGTATATAAGGTGTATTGTAATCCGGATTAATTTAATAGAGATCAATCTACAATAGTTCGTCAGATTTCTATATATCGGTATATATATATGGATATCAATTACATATTATATATAATTTATATAGTGCCCCCCCCCCCAATTCGATTTCTTTGCTTTATCCATCTGTCTTATATTTAATTTGTGTTGATTTCAATCAATTTGAAATAATTGAAAAGCGACTCGTACGATTCTAATTCCCGGATTGCTGATTATTTTCAATATGAATTCCGATCAAAAGAATCAAGGGCCTTTTTGATGGGTATAATAAAAGAAAATGAAAGTAATCTTTTTATTAGCATAGCATTCTGACGAAGAAGTCATTGATCCATCAGTTTACAGATGATCTATGGAAACTCCTTCGAATTTTGAAAAAAAAAAGGGGGGGGCTAAAGGATTAGTAAACCTCTTTTAACGTTTGAATAGTGCGTTCAATAAAACAAGTACAACATAAATCAAATTTTCAAAATATTAAAACAAACGGGAAGTGCGCAATATGTGACTCGCCCAAGACAAGACACTATTTTAGTCTGTGTAGTATCTCGTTAAAGAACTACTATGTCTGTGTTGTTTCCGATAGAAAATGTGTATCTACGTAACGGTAATGGAATAACAGAACTCTTTTCTTTTTGAATAATAAAAAAGGAACAAAAAAAGTAAAATAAAAAAAGTTCAACTCTTACTCAAGGTCCATATCTAATTTTAGTAAGAGTCGGTTCATCGAAATAGAAAATTGATCAAGAATTCAGTTGGAATAAATTTACTACCATTTGTATTTCTTTTACTTTGTAGTCTTTTTACTTTCGAAATACAAACACGGAAATAATTGAAATATTTGTTTGATTGAAAGAATATTCTTCATATATATTATTCATAAACTATATTACTACACTAAAACCCAAGAAAATTTTGAAATGGAGATATTTTTTTATTTCTATTTCAATTTAAAAATTGAATTTTAAATTGAAATAGTGTTGAAATAATGAAATTTCAACTAAAAAAAGCTTTTCAGATCTGAACGATTTATATCAAAATTGATACAGTTTAATTACTAAACTCAATTACAATTAATAATACTTCTAGAGTCCACTTCTTCCCCATACTACGAGTGAAAGAGAAAATGTAAAGACTACCATTAAAGCAGCCCAAGCGAGATTTACTATATCCATGTGAATTATGTCCCCTATCTCTATGACGGAATTCTTGAATTATTGTTCACTAATAAATAATAGTGGAATCACTGGCGCAGAGTCAAAAATTCTGACCTAAGATCGTTGATGAAACAATCCAATAAATCCAACTCGAACTTATAAGGGGTCTTATAAGAGTTCTAGTATAATCAGAAAAGAAACGATTAAGCACAAGAAAAATATGCGGAGACCCCCTTGGAAGTATCAAAGAAATGCTACTAATATATAGTATGTAGAAATAATAAAAATCGATTCTTTCTTTTGTTGCCCTTCATTAAGTTAAATAAAAAGTCTAAAAAAATAGAAGATAAGGTAGATCACTACCTAGCCCATACCCTATTTCTTTCCCATTTTCTTTTGATCTAATCCTTAACTTAACGTCTCCTTATTGTCTCTATGAAACAATCGGAGGACGCCCTATTATGTTCTTGACTAGAGGTTAACGAAAAAAGAAAACAGGTATATATACTAAGTAAAAGCCAATTACTCATTCAATCGAATTAATATTGATTGAATGCCGGAGTACTCAAAGACTTTGATGAATATGTATACAAAGTCTCTTCTGGCCTTTCCGCAACTAAAATAAAAACGGAATTCGATTTCCGTCCTGCTATCCAATTGAATTCCAAACTCGGCTCGTAGACATAGACACTCCATTAGTAATGGAAGGACTATCAAGATTTATCAGTTTCCTCCGTTGGCTTCCGCCGGAAAAATTTTTCAAATTATAGCAGCAAAACAGAAGGGAGTATGTCAATTCTTTTGGTGATTAGGCGACACCCAGATTTGAACTGGGGAAAAAGGATTTGCAGTCCCCCGCCTTACCGCTCGGCCATGTCGCCAAAACGATAACGATACCAAATCAAAATCTATGAAAAAAATCTCCCTTTGTCTTCTTATTTATTGTACTTGTATTTTGAATCTTAATCCCGTTTTTCTTAACTGCTTTTCTAAAAGAAAGAT